GTCGAGTGGATTTGATCTGCAACTGCTGCTTCTCCCCCCGCTGATGCTGATTCCCTACCCTAGCCTGTGGAAGCTGATCCCACCCACGCCGTAAACGGATGCCCTACCTGATCCATTTCAAATCCTGCCACCAGCCGAGCTTGAATCCTCGTAACCTGCCGCTTATCATTGAACTCCGAAACCGTCGAATGGTAGGAATTTCTCGACTCGAACCACCGGCCAGTCAGGAGCATTTTGCATATGACGATGCTCCGATTCGTTTTTCTCCTTGATTTTCCCCCTCGACTACTTCGAGAAGGGGCGGGCAACAGAAAGCTCCAATTCTCTGAAGGAATAATGATTCCCGTGCCTTTCTCTCTTTTAGGTTCCCCAATTGTTCGAAATGCTATTATGGAAAAATTATTCACGAACAAAAAATCAGTAAATTCACCTATCTATCTACCGATCCAAATTTGTCCTTTCCTAAGTCGGGCAGTAAAACGGCTGTATAGATGATGACGGCCGGTTGCAAGCAAGCTCATTCATTCTCCCGAAAAAAAAGGTTATTCCCGAACAAGGCAGGCGTTTCCGCAACCACTAGATCCGTGAGCCGGGGTGGAGAAGTTCACCATTCACATACATCAATTTCGACCAGGTTCGGGGAGGCTCATTGGCTAAAGTAAATAGAGGGAATGGTTCGGTTCAGAGGATGTTTTCCAACCTCTGATGCGAAATCCTCCGACCATTCCTCCTGTACGTCCCCGGAGTACTCAATTCCCAGGGCCTTCTGACTCCCGCCGGAGACGAGTGACGCACGGTCCCCGCCTTCCCGGACACCATGTTGAATGATGAATGAACTTCCTGTTCAGTCTAACTGCTGACGGCTTTGACGAGCGGCGCCCAACCGCTGCATGTAGGGATGGCCCTGGCATGGAACAACCCCCCGGACACGATGAGGTCGAGCTTACAGAGCCCAGCCACCTTCTCCCGATTTGCCTGGTGGCCGACAAATGCACCATCCCAGGGTCTGTATCAGTAATGCGGGTTTCGACAAACTCCACTGACTGCTCTGGCGAAGGAGTTCTTCTGTCTCCTCCTAGGTCTTCCAACACAGCGAGGCGCGGCTGCACGCCGACCTGCTGCATCCAAATTTCGAGCTCCTATCCCATCACCTATCATGAAGAAAGTTTTTTCTCATCTGAGTCTAAAAACCGAGTTGCGGAAAAGGAGCAAGCAGTAAAGATCCCTTACCTCTTTTCCTTTCCCCGCCTTCCTTGCCCAGCTCGGATTTGCAGGTGCCTAACGATTCCATTTTATAGATTTTTTTTTGAAAATGAATAGATAAAGAGGGCCAAGCGGAGCATCTTCTCTCTTAATGATTCGATTACCACCTGCCTTTGGATCCGAAGAGCATGGACACCATACTAATAATAGTAGACGAAATCTATTGGTTTTTTTCCCTATCTAGCCTATCCAGATTATAGATCCTGAATGTTAATGTCCTGGGGCTCGATGCAATAAACTTTCATTTATGGCTCTGTAACTAGTTATGGAAGGGGTCCAATTGAATAATCTGCGGCCGGATTCGTTGCGTCGGCTGCTGTCCCGACTTATGATGGTTCTACCTCTCGTACCTACGAGGTATAGTGTCCGGTAGGGGGAGGTTCGTGCCTTTTTCCTCCCTTCCCTAATGCTATTAGTGGGTACTATTGGGTAGGTCATAGGTTCATCTGTTCACCATCACGGCGACGAAGGGTTGGTAGGTGCATTGTATCTGGGCCTACGTCGGATACAGCAGCATAGCAAGAACTGCTACCTCGTTTAGCATCCCTGTCTGTTTGAGAAGCAAAATCCGGAGTTTCAGTTGGAGCTGATCGAGATGGGGATTGAGCAGCGTCGAAGCGAGCACAAAGTCGACGTGTATTGTCTTACAGTGCTTGACCTTTGCACCGACGAATGTGGAAGTCCGACCTAGCTAGTCAAAGGGGAAAAGATATAGAGGTGTAGGGCCCCCTGGCTCAGGCTAAGCGGTCCATCCACGCTCATATCCATAAAGAATGAGTCGGGGCCCGTAGTGCGCTGCAGGAGATTCATAGACCGCATTGGAAGGGGGCACTGCGGGCCAATCATATGAAGCTCAAGCTGACACTGCCGGTGAATCATACGCTGTCGGAGCAGCCACCCTACGTAGTGAACAACTATCCTCGCAAGCATTTTCGCCGGCAGAAGCCGACGCTAGCGTTCCTTCCTTTTCGAGATCCCATCCATTTCCTGGTACCAGTTTCCACTCCCGTTTGAGATGCTCTAGGCACAGATTAAGCTCCATAGCCCGTAGCTTCCCCTGGCCCAGTCCCATATACAGATCTATAGCGCGTTGAACCAAGACAAGAACACCCGAAACCTTTGATAAATACCTTTCATAAAGAAGGTTGAACCTCTTCGTAACCACTGACAAATCGAGTTGGAGCAAGGGCGATAGACACGGAAATAGAGAAAGCATATCCTAAGTTTTGAGAGCCAGAGTCAGGAGTTTGAGGAGCTGTTTTGGTTTAAGCACTGAGCATATTCACCTATTTATGGAGTAGATCGACGTTCAGTCCCAGTAGCGGAGGTAGGCGCATAAGCTCATATTCCCTTTAGGGGAGCGAATACATTCGATCTGGGTATGTTGGCTAAGGAGCTGGGACTGGTGGTTATGGATCTTTACCTAGAACCGAAACTGACCCTGACTTTCGATCTGGTAGTGATGCTGCGGGCTTACTTACTTAAATGGAACCAAAGGTTCCCATACATCCATGTACAAACGTTTATCGGTGACAGATGTGATTGATGAAGCCATCCCTGGAAAACTGGACAAGCACGCGTCCGTACGGTATAACAGGACCTTTGCTATCTAGTGAAATAAAGGGCATACTTTGCTTGTTTCGTGGTATGGACCACAGAATGGGTTCTGCTGCTATCGACACCTACCCAATTAACCAAAAGTAATCGATCGAGCCCAATTAACCAAAAGCCGAGGAGCAATCAACCAAAACGGTTAAGCTGGCAAGGTACTTAGCAGGGCGTGCAAAGAAGGATGGCTGGCAGGGATACCGGACCAAAGCAACTGATCCGGGGTGGGGTGGGAATAGGAAGGGAGAGAAAGCGATCAATACAGCATCACGGAACGAAAAAAACCTCATGAAATACTTATCATCCAATCGATTCAATCCATTCGAGACTAACCAATGTTGGACACTAACGAATCAAGGGAAGGAGAGGGCTTTCGCACTCGCCTTATCGAATGAAGCGGGGAGAGGGTCCTTTGGAACCAAAGGAGATCGACCAAGTCCCCAACCGTCGAAGTCACCCTCGGAAGCGTCGACTGACAGGCGAGGCATTTTCGGGGAGTAGCCTGGCCTGCTTTACAAAATAACAGTTGTAAGAGACAATAAATAGCGCAGGGGAACTTATCTTCGCGAACTTTAGCCAACAATGGAGACGGATTCAGTCAATGCAAGACCCAGCAGGATTGTCGCGATCATAATCGAAAGGGATATCGCTTTCCTAAGAATCGATCACTGATCCAACTAGGAGACTTTCATGTATGGGATGAATCCGAAGGGGGAACTGGGGATAAACGACAGCGATTAAGTTGAGTAGTTCCAATCGTATGCAATCATTGGCTCAAAAGATATTATAATATGGAGAAGATTGGAGTGTCTGGAACAGAAAAGGGGTGGAGGAACCGAACAGAAAGACAAGTGACTCACATCTTATTTAATGGTCAGAGGCTAATTTGGAGCGGGGAAAAAGAAATCGAAATAGAGATTCTAATCTTTCTAGTTGAGACACTTTATATAATGTAAATACAGAAAGCTGTATGCCCTCCCTTGGAAAGGTTTGTACAGGAAGGGATGTGGATAAATTCCTAGCTACGCTACCCATGGTGCTACTAGAGCTACTACTGGATATCGATCTGCTCGGACGGACTCGGATGCTGGGACACAAATCGCTACGGGTGCTGGATCGACAGAATTTTTCTTAAACAACTGGCTAGAGAAAAAGGACGAATTTATGGAACGAAAAGACAACAATCCAAAAGATCGCTATTCTTCCTCACTTCCGAGAGCACCGCCACAAACCACAATCAAATCCCGTAGAAAATAGAAATGAAATGAAATTCTTTCAACTAAGTCCGTCAATCTGAAAGAGGGAAGAGAGATCAAACAATCGCCCAGAGGTACTTTTACGAAAGTCGGTTAACGATTGCAAATCTCATTCTCAAAACCAGGTGGCGGGCTTGGCCTTAAATCCACTTTTTTCATTTTGTCATCGTGATTGGGTTGGTGTTCAGTATGCGCTTTCGGCTTGGTTCGGAACATCAATAGATTGGTAGCATTCAAAAGGAAGTCGTGACTTGCGGAATGACTAGTCATGAATGAAATTATAAAAGCACATCACAGTCAGAAAGACAGACCTCTACTGTGGTCAGGCGTTACCTTCGAACGTCGTCAGGACCCTTCTCTTCCTGGGGTCTGAAAAGCGGAGCCCGAAGGCTGCTTTCTCAAAATAGAGGATAGCGGCAAGTAAGGAAGGAGCCCCGGCTGAAAAAAAATAGGAAGTGGCTCAGCCGTTAGCTGGCCGGCTGAGGTTGCACCAAATGCGAAACCTACTTCCCTTTGTAGGTATAAATATGGCGATTCTCTGTGGGACTATGTGTGAGTCCGCGGTCTTCCGGTGTTTCGCCATAGAGCTGGTGGTCGGAACTTCTAACTAACTGAATTGTCTATGGGTTCCGGTGACGTCGTGGCGCGGCGTCCTACTTCAATGGAATGTCTACCCCCCCATGAAATTGAAGTCACCTTGCTCTCCTTTCGGGTTTCGCATCGGTGAATCCCTGGATTTTCAGCTGCACTATTCCAACACAGTGGTGGATTTTCCTTTCCGCTTAACTCTTCCCATTGGTTGCTCTTCCGCCGACTAAGTAGCCAAGTGGTGGATCTTCCGCTAAACACTGATTTGTTTGCCTTCGCCCACAATAAATGCAAATAGGGATAATGGCAATCTTCTGAATCTCTCTATTCATTCATTCTGTGTTATCTCGGGACATCGCCTCCATATATCGGCAGGCTTCCCTTGCTTCGCTGCTGTCCCTCCATCCTGCCGATATATGGAGGCGATGGGACGAGAGGAACAAACTCCCAACTAAATAAAAAACTGGGGCATAAACTAGGGACTGAATCGCCATAAATAGTTAAGGACGGGGCAGCAGTAGGGTCCGTATCTCAGAAAAATCCTATGCCTTTCTTTCTGTTTCTTGTGTCCGTACTCCCATGCCTTTCTTGATTTAAGAAATCCAGTGACGCAACGCAAACGCAATATGATATATGTATTGTATATAGTAGAAGTATGCGCTCTCGTTGATTGATTTTTTGTTCTCTAGCGAGAGAGCATATAAGAGGTCAATATAATTAATATATTATGGACATTTTTGGTAATTTATTCAAAAAGTTTTCCGGGGAACGCCCGGCTATTCACTATTCTGTCGGTGAGCGATTTCATTCTGCTCGTTCGCGTGCCTCCAATCCACTGCTTGGAGGCTGTTGGGCTCTTGAAAGGGTGACTCGTTCTGTTGATCGCAAGTGGCAGCCAATGGGAGCATTAGGGCGCCGCTTGAATTCGCCGGTTCCAGGTGTGGGCGGTCAATTGGGGACCTCTTTTAAGATGCCTCTTCTGGAGGGGAGGATCCATTCATGAATTTCTAATAGTAGTCCAATTGCCTCTAGTCTGCTCCGGGAGTCGCTAGTCAGAGAACAGGCGGGGGGTTTCTAATCGTCATTTTCTTCGATCGTCTCCTGAACGCACTAGTAGTGGTGTGGCGGATGCGATCGGAAAACCATCTGTTCCTATCAAAAGCTTTTCGCTCGGGGAAGCTTTTAAGAATGCCTCTTCTTTGTGTTTTGTGGGATTTTAGATTTCTCGTAGTTTTCAGTGCGTTTATTTGTTTGAATGTTTTATTGTTCTGGATTCAGATTCCCAGTGGCTTGCATTGCGCTCATCCTAATCTTGCTACTGGGGATTTGGTTTGAAATCCAACTAGTGCCCTTTCTAATCTGGCTCTGATTGACGAGTGTCCATTTCGAGGAATGGGGTTTCCCAAATGTCCGATCTTTGCTGCGAACAGTTTTTTAATCATTTCTTTTATGGAATTGATTTTCATCATCTGTTGAGTCTGCCAACTCAAGGCAAGGGGATAGAGGAAGCTCAACAAAGCATTTCTCAGTGCTTTGATCCACTTGGACCCCTGCCAAGGTGCTTCTTCGAGTAGTGATAGTTTCTCTCGGTCAAGTACGATTCCCGTGGCTGTCTTAGTTGGAGTTATGTTATTGACGCTCAAATTCATTGAGTCCTCAGCGGTCGCTTTATGACACGCAGGGAAGTTTATATTTGAGTTCAGTTTTAGCCGTAGATAAGGCTAAATTCTATTACTGACTTTGAAGTGAGTTATGTGAGTCGGTACATTGATTCTGCTTTTGTTTTTTGGTGCGCGTTCCAATTCATATCTAGTAGGGTTGGTTCTTGCACTAAACCGTCGATATACGCCCGAGATAAGAACGTGGGGAAGAGGAATCGACGAGGAATCCAGGAAAGAGCTACGGAAAAGCGTGACGAGAATTCTCGACTCGAGATGTTAGAAGGTGCAAAATCAATAGGTGCCGGAGCAGCTACAATTGCTTCAGCGGGAGCTGCTGTCGGTATTGGAAACGTCCTTAGTTCCTCGATCCATTCCGTGGCGCGAAATCCATCATTGGCTAAACAATCATTTGGTTATGCCATTTTGGGCTTTGCTCTAACCGAAGCTATTGCATCGTTTGCCCCAATGATGGCGTCTCTGATCTCATCCGTATTCCGATCGCACAAAGAAAGGAGGTTTCAATTTCATTCTTAATAGGCCTCTCTTTCTAATAAGGAAGTGGAGGCAGGCCCAGCTTCAAAGCTTATTACGTCAAAGGCGCGCGCATACGTTTTTCAGCTGGGTACGATCTAAAACGATTCCACATTCAAGAAAGAACCGGACCTTCAACCGTCTACTCAAATCTAATGATAGGAAGTCCAGACAAGACAAGTCCTTTCCTTCTAGTGTGCTTACCTAAATGAATCTTCTGCGCACCTTGCACTCTAATGTAGAGAAAGTCGTTTGTTCATGACAAGGAGACAGATTTGAAGATGAACCTTCACCCAAGATGTCAACCGAGTTCTTGCTTTTGGATTCAATCCTTGGTAAAGTGTTCGATCTCGTGGAGAGGTACGCCTCTAAAAGAAAATAGAGTAGATATAGGCTCGAGAATAGGCTTGATGAACAAACTGCCGATACGGAATCTGAGCCTTCAAGCCAAGCCCTTGAACTTCACTCCTAGGCCATTCAACAAATCTGGCACGAAAAGTCAATCCGATTTCGGTCAGATGCTAGCTTCAGTGCTAGCTTCAGGAGCTTCCTCTTAGTTAGGTTAGTTAGGCGCCTGGCCGAAGGTTGAAAGAATGATTCGGGGTCAGAGGAAGGGGGCAGCATTCAACCTTTCCTCTATCTATGATTGGGAATTCCTCCAGTGAGTAGAAGTCCCCGGAAAGGTAGATGGGATAAAGGATAAAGGTGTCACTCTGCCAAACCAAAGATTCGGGATGACCCTTTCATCGATTGGGATCAAACAAAAGTAGAATCATTTAGAAAGGCCGGGATTTTCGCGGAAAGCCGATTTCCAACCTGTGACTGAGAAAACTAGATGAATCAAGGTTCGAGGACTGACCGGGCGATGAAGTCAGCCCAGCCTTTCGGGTTTAAGAAGATTGGAGGAAAGTACTTACTAATTTATGCCTGGCCGCAGGAAGAGCCCACTGGTCTCTCGATCCAGAACAACTAGGAGGCGAGCGGCCCCTTTCTCTCAAAGTCTTTTGGCACATAATCGTCAGCTACTATGGATTTCAGGGTTTTCCCCTATGGATTGACTCAGAAAAGAAGAAAGAGGCGCAGACGGTATGAACAGAGCAAAGTGACTAAATGAGTGAAATCAAAGAGAGAGAGGTCTTTTCACCCTAGATTTGAGCACTTGATTTCGGCAGTTGGACAAATCGACTGTGACGAATCGAGTGTCAAATGGACAGATCGAGTGTAAAACGGGGCAAATCGACTGTGCCGAATCGAGTGTTGCTGTGGAACTCAATCCAGCTGTCTTTCTTTATGAAGGCAGCTTTCTTCATTCGCCCCAGTTCGAGATTGTGGATCGGAAGCTGCAGCCTTTTGTTTCAGACTTTCCTACAGATTCCGCTGGATGCCTTCCTTCCTTGTTGAGAGACAGAACCCAAGACCGATGAGAAGATGGATGAATATTCATTCTATTGCCACTGTCTCTAATGAGAAAAGCTCTTTAAGATGCTTTCACGTCAAATCGAAGAAGCAAATGCGATTTCATGGACTGGCCCTAGGAGCAAACATCCGATCAATCAATTACGGACACAAGGAAGTTAGCAGCGGACGTTAGATTTACCTATCGTCCGTTATGTATGATACACTACTACCATTCCAGATAGGAGAGGCTAGAAGGGATCCCGCTTTTGGAACATTAACAAATAGCGCGAATCTGGAAGCGGCGGAAGCTCGAAGACCAGGCAAGGCAGGAAGCTTTTGGCCATATTCCTAGGGTCTTGCTTGGGGACGGACACCATTGGTTAGAAGATGTTCGAAACCTGGGGTTCTGGATACCTTATCCATCGCACCGTCGAAGTCAACTCTTTGGTGAAAATCCTGACATTGAGGTAACCCCGCCAGTTGCTATTCTGAGTCTCTGCTCTTTCCCTATCAGATGCTGCATCTTCCCTCTCTGGATTGGGTCTTCCCCTGTGGGACGGAGGAATCCAAGTGCCCGACAGGTTGATCTCTTACTAAAAGGTAGGCCATATAAGCGCTAGGCTAAGCTGGGCTTCCTATCTAAAGTAGGAATTGAGTGATCGCCCATGTGTTAATAAGGGCAGAGCTTCCTCGCTTTCCCTAACACAAACTACCCCTCACGGAAGCCATCTTATCTACAACGCGATTATGAACAAGATGCCTTACCATTGTCCGCAGCAGGCCGTAGGGAGGGGACTGGACTGGGAAAGGAAAAGCGGGTCCCCTTATTCACCATAGCGCCTCAGGGGCAAGTCATAGGGTAAATAAGGCCCATCAAAAATCGAAAGAAGCTCCGTTTTAGTACGCTTGGATGACCGACCAAAAAGCAAGGAAAGCAACGTACTCTCGGCTCCGGGTATGTAGGACAGCCCACCGAATAGCTGCCAAGCCAAGGGAGGAGGTTGGGGGACCAGAGTCGACGAGGTTAGGTCCCGGCGCCCGTATGAATGTATATATTTTCTTCCTTGTTCTTAGCTTGGCTCTCATTTCAGGAACGGAGGCTGAACGGGCTGAGGCTTCCGGTGTCCATAAGGCTAACGCAGAATGCTAGATTAATATACCGTAAGACTTGCTAACAAGGAGTATATTCGAAGGTCAGTAACAAAGGCCACGCCCAGTAGTTAAGGCTAAAGCAAATTTCAGAGAGGCGAAGGATGAACCCGCGACGTTTCAATACTCAAGATAGCAGGCAGGCCTTTCCTGAGAATAAGGGTAGCTAAGCACAGGGTAAGGCAGAAGTGAAGAAGGCGAGCAATAGGACGGAAACAAAAGAGGCGGCGAGCTACTCCAGAGCGGCCAGTAAGCTAATAGACCGCCCGGAGGAAAGCTGGCCTGGTGATAAAGAATGGGAGCTAGGTCTTACGAACGGATGAAAAAGGAGGGACCAGACAGTGAAAGTCAAAAAATCAAAGTGTAGTCCAGTGCCGGATATTCGATGGCTCTCTCTCTCGAACCTTCCTTTGTCACGAGTCATTGACAGCTGTAACGTGCCTTGGCCATCGAGCAACTCCAGGTAAGACTTCCAAAAAGAGAATAAGCAAGTGGTCAATAGCATTGCGGCCATCGTTGGCATGTGGCGGGAGATATAAGAAAATGGCAAGATAAGTAACCTACTTATAGCCTTCTCAATATTACCTAGACTTTGATGGCCGACCGTCAAGCAGAGTCTTGACCATACTATCTGAAAGGCCGTTAGGTGACGCCTACGCCCATGAATGGCTTCCAACCTAGGAAGAATGTTTGAGGACAGGAGAGAACTCGCTTCAATCGAAGCCTCCCTATCCTATGTTTCACTAGAATTCTTTGATCCAAGCTAGACTCACCTTTCGGGAGCGGGGGTGGCACTATCTGAGGCTGTCGGGGCGGCCTAGCGGCCACACCAACCCTTCGCGCTGGGTTGATATGAGAAAGGACTAGCCGACACTACATTCGAAGGCCCGACACAAAGGCCCGGCACATGAACAGAGGTCGCCTGCTAATCCCCAAAGACGAATTCACACTCGAAGGCGAGTTTCCAAGGTTCAATAAAGCAGGCGATAACATCCGAAGCACATCGACAACTGACCACAAGATGGCATGGGACGAATGAATCCAAGCAAGCAGTAGGACGACAGCAAAGAGTCATTGCAGGCCAGCAGCTGGAGTGAGAGCCAGTAGACCAACCGACAGACGGGGAGAAAGCCCTCCAAACGAGGAGAAAGGGAAAGGGCTATGTTTCCATTGACTAAGTACAATGAAAGAACCCAGCAATAAAGTGGATCGGTTGTTTCTTTCGTCATATTCCTCATTAGCAACCGATTCTCCGAACATATCCTTCTCCATTGAGGTCAGGAAGTCTTCGCTCGGGCTTCTCTCTCGGGGAAGCCCTACGCTACGCTTTCCTTAAGCTCCAGTCTAATCCCAATTTAAGCGTCCCTCGCACGTGCGCATATACACGCATGCGCGCACACACACACGCGTAATACGTGCATACCAGTATCCCGGAGGAAAATCAGAGCTGGCTACCCGCCCTCGGAGGAGGGGGTAGTACATATGCTCTTGATATGAAGTAGATGTGACTACAGAGAATCTTCAGATTAGGCATCTCTGTAATATGCAATGGGTTTTGAGAAAGAATTTATGGGGAATGGTTAGCCGGGTTATTACGGCTGTTGCCTACTTTTTGATTGATGCTTCGGCCAAACGGCTCCCGAGCAGCAGGCACTACGCATTCCGGGCTCGGCCCCGTCCGTCCGACGCTCAGTCAATTTGAGAGAGTTTCCAATCCCAACCGGTGCGAAAGTGATCTCTATTCCTCATTGCATTCAGGTACCGCGGTCAGTCCTCCTCTCCCTCCTGGTCCAGGGTTTCCCCTACTTGCTCCATCAACGTTTCATTTTAGCCAAGAAAGAAGCGGCACACTGGGGCCATGTCTCTGGAAAGAAGGTGACCCCCACCTTCCATCAATACATATGGCCACTCCACTCCACTCCACGCTAGTCCGTTTACTTTCCTTCGACGATTGGGAAAGGGTCGGAAGCAGCCGTGGTAGATCCCCGAGCCCGGCTGCCGACCCGAAGCACCGAGGAATCCCTAACGGGTGATGATGACCATGGAGGCAACCACCGGAGCCCAGGGGCATCACTTTCATAAGCCACTGTCAACCACTGTAATAAGAGCTAAAGGACTATGAACCTCTTGATTGCACGAACGAGGGAGCAATGGATCGAGTAAATAGGGATCGGGGAGGAAGATTTCCTCCCGGCCGGCTAGCCCGCGTTCCAACCGATCCGCCTCCTTCCTCATTCATTTCGGGCGTTTTAAGAAACCTAATTTCATCCTTCCTTCGTTCGATCTGCTTGCTTCTCCTATCAACTACTGCCAACAACTAACCAAACTACTGAAAAGGTACCAATCTAAAGCTGAACTACTAAAAGTGCAAGTGGGATTCTTCCTAACCTAAAGCATGAGTCGGGTAACGGATTCACTCAAAGTTAGTGCAACGGCACCTACCATGGCCGCGTAAGCCCATTTGTTTTCTGGTTGCAGTTTGAGCGGATCGAATATCTCCGGCTCAGAAAAGACATACCGTACCCGATCGTGTATGTGCTCATAATGCGGACAGGGTTGCTCAAGCGGCGGAAAGGGGCACAAATGGGCCTCCCTGATCATCCTTGCGAATTCCGGGTCGCAGCAGGCCGATGGTTGATTGAAGATCTGTTCGGGCGCGAGCACGCACCACACACTGAAGCCTAGTGATAGGCAAGTGAGTAACACGAATCGGTGGTCCCTTATGTAGGATAAGACCAGAGCTTCTCCGAGCCCGAATGCTTTCATTTTAGCGGTTCCTCTGGTTGCATCGGCCAAGCCCACTTTCCGATCTGGTGATCGTATTAGCTTGGCTTTGAACCCCCTATTTGGATCGGAGGCTGCTGAAAGATTCCACTTGACTTGGGGAAGAGACGCGGGCAGGCGAAGGAAAAAGGTTTTAGTTCAATCTTCGTACCCGGCTTTTTTAGCCTTTGCAAATGTGGATTTTGTAGAACTTCTTTCAGCCTGGACATCGGATGTTCCCATTTTTGGACGGGTCTTATCCTAGTTATATGTCGCTCTCTTGCGTACTCTTGGAATCGCCGCTTGACTGTGTCTGTGACAGGAACCGGTTTAGCGGGAGGGATAATGGTAGGTGAGTCCGCTGGGTTCCAGGTATCGCGTTGCATTGAACTAAGTAAGGGAAGTCGCATTTCAGGCTTCCCGGAAGTGCACTTATCGAACATGGAAAACATAACGAACTAATCAATCATATTGCTCCTATCTCCTTTTGGGAGATTGATTTTATTTGAGAACAAAGGGTATCCCTGGGTTTACCAGAGAACTACTGCTGGGAATTTGAATCTTTCTGAATTGATAAAATGAAAAAACGGCTTGTTCACCGCAGAAGCGCACAAAAGATGAGGAAGAACTTAAACATACCCTCCGGCTTCACATCCTGTCTTTTCACCGAAATCCATATCAATATCATATCTTCATCTTACTGATTTCCGTTTTCTTTCTCAACGAAGTGGATGAGACCGTCATCATCTACAGATACAACGCCATTGAGATCGGGAATGGAAATAGGAGAACCCCCTGGAACTACATAAATCCGCTTTGCCGAGAGGCTTAGCTCTCCTAAGATATCCGAGATGAGTTCTGCAGGAACAACATTTGCCTTTGTTGGAATAGCTAGAAATGCTTTATTTAAAAACCTAACGTAGCTGTACGGAAAACGATGAACAATAGCTCGATCAAAGTCATCCAGAAAAAAATGGAAAAGCACAAATGTCAGAAGGCCCACAGGTGGTATACCTGAATCCGTTGACCAATCTCTTTGGTCTTCATCCAAAATGGAAAGACTCAAAAAAGAAAGAATAAAATTTTCAATAAAAGGATTTGGCAACCAAGGTCGTAATTTCGCCAGAAGACGGGTACGACTTATAGTTTGTAAACTCGGAATCCAATTAACATATAACAACATTTTGACAGAACCCATATTTCGGATTTCTTGGAAGAAAGATGGTTTTCCTTTGTCTGTGCGAAAAGCAAAACTATTGTCCAAAAAGAGAGAGGAAGAGTCAAAAGTCATACTGAGAACACGAGAGAGAGCAATGAAAATCAGATCATCCTTAGAAGAAGGAATGCAAACAAAAGCAAGCGTGGGAATCTCGGGAATAACAAAGACCTGTAAGAACTTCTCATTGGCAGTTTCTTTAGGAAGTGCCACGAGTCTCAAGGGCGACAATACATAAGAGCCAGATCGCACTGCCCTTGTGATTTGATTGACTTCTGCATCTGACAAATTATTATATTCAACCCGGAAAGCCTTAAATACAGTATCTATCTCTAAAACAAGGCGCTCTAAAGAACAAAGAGACGAAAAAGAATGACGACGAGAAAAGGAAAAAGGATATTGCATTTCTAAACGCTATCTTTATATTTCAGCAACAGAACGGGAAGTTGTTTAGGACAGGACTATAGAATCGGATGCGCTCGCCCAGCGAGAAAGGCCCTGCCCCTGCAAATAAAAGAAAGAAGAGAACGAAAGAAGAAGACTTCGTATTTGGTCACTATCAGGGGCACACCACTTCCCGCAGCTTAAATAAACCTTGATCCCGAGAACCGCCAATTAGATGGGCAGGCCAGGCCTACTAGTAGCAGCCGGAACATAGCCCATTACATTAGAGAGCCGGTTGCCCCTTTACCAAGCAAGCTATTAAGCCAACTAACAACGCCGCACCGTAGCACCTCCCATATTTAGTCATTCCTGAACTGCTTCTTCTGTATCGGGGATCGTCGAAATAAGCAAGAAGACTTTTTCTACGTAAAATACCATTTATGGGTATTTCAATCGAGATACCAGAACGGGGCATTAGTTCTTTCTCTCGTTCTTGATCATATTGGAATGGGATGATGAATCTATTTCTTCGCCTCTTCGCCAATAAATCAGAATTATCGTGGAGAATGGCAGGATATAGGAAATTCCAATGACCATTAGATATGATTCGATCAGGTCCTGAATAATCGACGAATCCTCCCCCCCTTTTTACCGGAAGGATCCGAACTCAACAATTTGTGTCTCACTCGATCATTAGTCACTGAGAGGTCAGAAATATATCTCCGTTCGACAGAAAGAGAATGAACATTCATTTGATCTTGATCCTTGTGGAGCGAAAAAGGCACTATACTGGATCTGCACGGACCTCCTGATAATATCCATAAATGACTTGTTTTTGGTAAGAGATGAACAAGACAGTATGTATATTCAGGTGCATGGTACACATCGGTACTCCAGTGCATTTCTCCCTCTGAGTCAGAATCAATATGTTTTCGAAGTCCCTATCTTCGTTTTTTGTTTTGAAAGTGGATGTTCCAGCGCGAATCTCAGCAATCACTTGTTCTGATTCTACATATTGATCATTTTGAACTAAAAGAACACTTTTTGGTGGAATATTCACATTATGTATAAGATCCTGACTCTCAATAGTGACTTACATACAGGTCTATATAACATAGAAAAGCAGGATGTCCATGACGTGTACGTGTGGGATGAACCAAATCCTCATTGAATTTCATTTTTCCATTAGAAGGAGCTCGTACATGTTCTGCAGTACCACCTGTGAATACTCCACCGGTATGAAAGTTCTTAATGTTAGTTGAGTCCCTGGTTCCCCAATTGATTGACCCGCAATAATACCTACTGCTTCTCCCAATTCGACCAGGTCGCCATGAGTGGGACTCCGACCATAACATAATCGACAGATCCAAGATGTACTCCTGCAAAAGCGTCATAGGGACTTCGAATATATATTGATTTTGCTATAAAAATGGTTATGAATCGATTGAGAAGTCCAATCCCAATATCTTGATTTCGAGCGGCAATGCATCGTAGACCCATATATATATCGTCTGCTAATACACGACCAATTAGTGTTTGGATCAAAATTCTTTCCGTCATCCCATTTCGAGGACTCACTGACTTACCTCGGATAGTGCCACAATCCGTTCTACGTACTTTTTTGTGTTGAACTACTTCAACAAGTCTACGCGTGAGGTATCCAGCATCTGATGTTCGTACAGCAGTATCCACAACTCCTTTGCGGGCTCCGTAGCAGGAAATGATATATTCCGTTAAAGAAAGTCCTTCGCGTAAATTGCTTTGAATGGGTAAATCAATCATTTGTCCTTGGGGGTCCGACATTAATCCTCTCATACCTACTAATTGGTGTACCTGAGATGCATTTCCTATAGCTCCCTCACTCTCCTAAAACACCTAAACTGCCTACCCGGCGAGGAAGATTATTAGCAAGTTAGTCCCCCCCCCGTCACTATATAGGCTGACTAAGGAACACGACGCTCCTTGTCACGGACTTGCGTCTTCCTTAGCCCCCTTTGCCCGTGCGGCACTCGCGCAACGCACCAACGCTACTCGAGTCAGCCTTCACCCGTGTGCACAACCGAATGCTATGCACCGAACGTCGGCTAGGATGCTAGATAACACAAGAGTTAGTGGGAAATAACGTCGTATTGCACTATAAGAATGTTACAAGTCTGAGGAGTTCTCTCTCTGAGGAGTGAGTCCCAAATGAGGAGAGCTCACCTATATATAGGCCTAAGAACCTTCTAGATATCTTACATCAATGGCCTGGATTATGCCACTTGGCATTCATCCAACGGTCCAGGAACCCTCCTTCTAGACTATTCTACACAAGTCTAGCTACAAAACTTCCCAGAGAACTCTAGAATCTTCCAGAGATCTCTACACACCACTACAAGGGTCTAGCCTACTCTAGAACCTTCTACACTCTTCCACTATGTACAAGCCTCACTACTATGTACATGTAGAGCCAAAAATGGCTAAGTCCATGGTGTAACCTCCTGCTGTTCAAGCCGTTTCACTCGTGCTTCTAGAGGTAAGCACTTCGTGTAACTCGCTGAAACTCACATCATTTATAATAATAAATAGCATATTCTAAGGCTATTAAGCTGGAAAAGCCTCTGAAGCAAGTAATCAACATCAACAAGTCTTAGGAAAGAACTCAAAATCGTGCATCGTATAACATTTAAAGTTCGACCAAAGAGCATTCCTGAACTCATACCACCTTCTGAATCATCCGTATGAAACCAAGGAAGGAGAGTTTCCACATGCGAAAAATGAGAACTTCAAATAGGCCATCCTTTTCGATTTGAAATCGAGATTGGATTAGTGTTAATAGTGCCTATCGGCTTGGTTCGGAACATCAATAGATTGGTAGCATTCAAAAGGAAGTCGTGACTTGCTGGAAAGACTGGACTTCAGTTAGGGCATCAACCGAGGAAGTCATACCAAACAGATCAAAACAAGGCAAATCATAAGAAACTGGCTTCCACGGAGGGTAGCCTGCTACTAGATCCGACTAAGAGGTGAGAGAGCCATTTCGAGGGATCATGGCTGCGACCAAGACATCGTGACAATTCCAACAAAAGCTTGATGACCCATTTCCATTTCATTAAGCCAGAAGAGATGTCTTGGCCGAACACTCTCACCTTGGTAAAAAGAGGGAAAATGTGGTCAATGTCAGTTGTTAGGTCTTTTTTCGGGAAGATTGCGGATGACATTGACATTACTAAAACGGAATGAACTCACTAAACGGAATGAATGCAGAAGAAGCTACAACCGTCAGAGCTGCTACTGCTATGAACGAGCGTCTCTCATACTTAAACGATTATTCGCCTGAGAGATGAAGACGTCAAGTAATAGCACAGCGGAATTCGCGGGGAAAGATCCGGTGTACTTCCAACACGATGGATTCGCTAATTCTTTTGTTAAGGGAAACCCGCTAGAATTCAGTTGTTGGGGTCTCAGGTACGAAAACGCAGGCCTTTTGACTCTATACCAACAACCATTCAAAGGATCACGCCGTCGAATAGGCCAATCCAATGCAGTAACCAAAACCACCATTCACTCTAATCCACTGTTTGATTTTTTCTGCTAATGGGCTGAAGGGGGATGACCAATCCATCACCTTTACTAAAAATGCTACCTCCTTCTAACTTTGAGCTTCCTTCTAAAAGTGTGCGTGCATAAGCGAGGCGCCATAAGGAGCCATTGGCACAAAAGCGGAGAGCGTCAGATACAGATAACAACTGTACAGAGAGTTGCCAACCTGGATGAGATCGAGAAAAACGGTTATCCAGCGCCCTTATATAGTAAGCGAAAAAGAAGAGCGTACGGATGGTAGCAGGGGCCGGGGCTCATTAGCAAATCTGCTATGCGACCGACGAAGAACCGACTGACCGACCTAACACAGAACCAAACACACCTGCCGAACCGTTGAGCCCATAGCGACTATTGTGACGGGCCTAGAACCAAACGAACCTAGATGTGACGGATAGGTGTTATTCTGGAGCTGGTTTGCGCACATAAATCCTGAATTCAACCAGCAAAGGAATTTATCCCACTTGGAATTAGAATGACAAACGCTCTATCGAGTATAGTAGGACGAGGGTTGAAGATCATTATTGCAGATCAAATCTACTATACTCAACTGGCAAAAATGAAAAAGGTAGAGCGTCCCAAGTAAGGATAGTTTGGGGAAACCGCGACCGACCGACACAAGCCCAATCAAAAAAGTCCCAGCAGACTTTCCAGGCGTCGGGAGGCATCTTTCTCAACTTCTGCTTGCCCTAAATAGTAAAGCTTAGCACCTTCCTTGAGAATGAGTCGGTGCTGGACTAGAGATGGATCGAGACCCGGCATGTCTTGGTAAGACCATGCGAGGATCTTCATGTGTTTCCTGAGGAACTGAGTGTACTCTTCTTTCTCTTGTGGGGAAAGAGAGACACTGATCTTCGTAATCTTCGGATCCTCCAGCGTTCCCAAATTGATGTCTTCGGTGTCTTCGATGATCGCTTTCAGTGGATGGATCGGGTTCTGAAGCTGGCAATTAGACTTCTTCTCATGCTGCTTGGCCCTCCTTCTTTCATTCAAGGAGGTCGCCTTCGGAGGATACTTCTCAGTAGATAGAGAAAACGTAGGAGGTTCGGCGGCGGAAAAGGAGGCTTCAGAAAGAAAGAAAGCATTTGAATGAAAAAAGACAACTATGAGAATGAATTCAACCAATGATGTTTTAGTACGACTATAGAGTCAAAAAGCCTTGCTAAGTACCTCGGTCGTAAACAGGGGTTCCTGTAATGTCAAAATTGTTAGGCCAGGTCCTACCTTCTGATACGTCTTTTTGATTAAGCGCATGTTCCCGTTAAGTGACTTCGAATGGAGGCACGTCTCACTTGATTGAGTATTCAGTGCATGTTCAGTAAGCCTTTCTTTGAAGGCAAGGGGGTAGGCCATAACAAGGCAATGTTAATTGTTGCCTAGAATTCCAAGGGAACAAAGCGCTTTGTTTCACTTCCAACAATTCTACGGGTTGGTGTACTTATCTTATGAAGCCGGCTTTCGATTCGATACTTCCTTCGACTCGAGGCAATGAAATTGTTGTTTTGATTGATATTATTCCATTTCTGCCAATGCCTTTTCTTTTGTTGTGCCAATGCGTGGAAAGAGCTAGCTCATTCAGAAACGTGCATAAACCCCGAAGTCAAATTCAATATTTCCATTCTACCGAGGGATGGAGTGAAAGCCTAGGGAGGTCCTCGCTTCGACTAGAGAATCTCTTTCTCCTTCTTTTCGTCCAAGGCAGCGTGAGAAAGCAGTCCACGACGATCTAAAATCAAAAGTATCCCTGCCTGACAGCTTTTGGGAATATCGCTACCTCGCCAGCCAAGCAGCTCCATCTAACAATCCTCGATTCCCTCTTTCAGCAAGCTTCAAAACGTATGCGCGCGTTTTACTAATAAGCTTTTCAGCCAGCTGAAAAGCCGTTGCGCGCTCAGTAGTTTTTCAGCTTGCTTGCTTCAAAACGACTATATATATTGTATTGTTAAGGCGCTAGCGCGCGCATACGTTTTGAAGCTTGCTCGTGCAATCAACGAAAAATTCCTTCGCGCTTAGCTTAGTAAGCTAGCTTGGTAAGCTAAGCAAGCCTGGTTCTCCGGGTAGGACGTGGATCGATCATGACGAGAATGGGCTTCTCCGTAATGTAATGTAATAGAAGAGTCACGGTCCAGTTCCCCGGGCTTTCTCCCTTCTCGACCAGACGAAGGAGATATGAATTCAATGAAGGCAGGTAAGGGCGTCGGCTTGACCGTGTGTTCTCTCCTGGTCGGGTCGGAGGCGAAGACTGGCAAAGTTCATCATTCAGTGGTGGGGTGTTCGTAGAAAAGAAGGCGTCGCCCAACGAGTGGCGGATTTGGATGGTGCTTGGATGCTGGGGAGATCCATAGATCTGGATAGAGTCTCGCTCATAGAGGAAGAGTACGCGCGCTAGCGCGCTACGGCTTACGCAGTTGATCGGATCAGATAGCCCTTCGGGCAACCAACCCAACCCGGCACATCCAATTCCGATCAACAACTTGGAGGTATGGCTGAGTGGCTTAAGGCATTGGTTTGCTAAATCGACATACAAGAAGATTGTATCATGGGTTCGAATCCCATTTCCTCCGGCACGGAAGTGGAACGGGCGGGCGAAATTACGTGAGAGAAAGAACCTCTTGGTGGAGTCCCCCGGAGGACAGAAGAGCACGACTTCTTAGTGTGACTAGGAGCGGAGAGCCTCTTTTCTTGTTCTTGGTGGCGTCTATAGATAGCGAAGAACACCTGACCGAACGAACGAGGCGGGCCTATCTTCGGAGCATTCAGAGAATTGTCTGCTCTTTGCCTTAAAGGCGTTGTACGTCCCCTAGGCCCGGCGGCACGGCATGCATGATAGTGGAGCCGCCATGCGCACGGCATGCATGACCGGCGGCACGAATTGCATGCAAGCAAAAGGGTCGCGGGAAGCGTCGACGCCTCGGGAAAGACCCCTAACCAACCAGCCAATCATGCGGTACTGACCTTCCAACCAACCCCTTCGATTCCGCTTCTGCAGCAGCATATAATCTCGGGCCCTTGATGCCCGCAGCTCAATCTTTTTTTTTTCAGTGATGGACGGCGCAAGAACGACGAATCCGCGGCGTCTGTTGTTGTTGCAGCGGTGGCGGTGCTGCTGCTTCTGCTCTTTCTCGCCCTCCTGCTCGCTCCCCCGGGGCCGGGGCTGCTTTTCAATCCAGCTGCAGCAGTGAATGGTTCTAAAAGGCGTCGTTCCGCCGTCTGGCCCGAGTTCGATCCATAACTAGTGTAGTGGAGGCGTGAACCCTTTATTTTGATGCGTATTGCAATAATGAAGAAGACCAATAATGAGCAAGCAGACCAGCGCGCGGATAGATAGGGCTCTCATTTCATAACGTATTGTATGAATGAATTTGATTAATGAATAAAGAACCGTAACGTGGGTTTCTTTCTCGGGAGAATGAATGCCTGTGTAATGTTATTGTCATGTTTATGCTATATAAATATATAATAAATGACAGCTTCGACGTTGCTCATAAATTAGAATAGAATTATAGAATAATAAAAGACGATGAGATTTTGATTGGTACCTTTGCGTTACTCGCTCAGCTCATTACTTCGCTTCGCCCCGCGGCTCTCGGTTCGTCGAGCAAGCTCCTCCCTCCGGCGATGAAGAAAACACACTTTAGGAAAGTGGTTCAGGTAGCTCAGCTGGTTAGAGCAAAGGACTGAAAATCCTTGTGTCAGTGGTTCGAATCCACTTCTAAGCGGGCGAAAGGTCAAAAGGACACGTAGCCGGGAGCGAGCCGGATTTTGAAATGAAAGTGAAAGAGGAAGTTGAAAAGTGGTTGGAGGCAGATTTGATAAAAGCGGTTGATTACTCGGATTGGTTCTCGCGTCCCTGTGCCCAAAAAGGATGGGCGAGTTCGGTTCGAGTCTTCATCGATCGGGTGGCTCTTGGTTTCAAAGGAATAGCCCAGCTTCAAAACTACTGAGCGCGCAACGGCTTTGAAGCCGTTGCTTGCTCAAATTATTACTAAGGTCAAACGCGCGCATACATTTTGAAGCTTAAAGTGAAAGTGACTCGCCCTATAATAAGGGGGGGGGGGTGAGACGAGGTGTAGCGCAGTCTGGTCAGCGCATCTGTTTTGGGTACAGAGGGCCATAGGTTCGAATCCTGTCACCTTGATGTGAGCTGAAGTCAGCTAATACTCCAATCTGAAATCTGTACAATATGAAAAAAATCCATCGACCGTTACCACCTCATCTGACTCTTTATATGTCACAGCTCACTTCGACGTTTCCAATTTCCCATAGAATCTCCGGGGCTTTCCTCGCCACTATGGTCTTGTTTAGTCCTTTTCTTTGTCCGAAAATGGGTTTGATTAGCTTGACCTATGAGAATTTCTACCAATCCTCGCCTAATTCATCGAAGTTCATCCCAAGCTCAGTCGGTCTTACTGCCTTTGCCCTTGCCTATCATCTTTTTCATGGAGTTCGTCATTTATTGCCAGATTTTGGTCATTTATTGCTGGATGTTCGTAAAAAAATGCTGGATTTTTAATCTTTTTTGTATAGTGCTTTTTGTCGAATCAGATTTTTGAGAATTGCCAGATTTTATCTTATAATATTCTTCTTATTATTTATCATTTTTCGCACAGGTTGTGCTTTGATAGCTCTCTGCTTGAAAGCCTTTGCCATACCTGTAGCTTATGCAAACATCGAGTTATTGGCCTTCTATCTCAGTCTTCCCGGACAAGACCCGGAATGGGTTCGATATGTGTGGGATGATCTCGTAAACAACACTAGACCAGAGGACCTACGGCGTAAAGTCGCGCATTTTATTTCCATCGAACAAGCCTGCTCCACGAGAACACAAATACAAAGCCTTGTTGGCGTGCTTAGCGCTAGAAATGGCTATCCGGTGCCCCAAGATTGCATAGATTTGAGTGTTATGAAGATCATCGGGAGATATGATTGTGAATTCGACCGGCGGAAGTCTTTTAGAATCTCTTGCCATACACAAGACCGAGTCTCCATTTTTTCGAGAAGTATGGCAATCTGACGGAGACTTTCTAAGACAAATGAGTAGATGGCACCTACTAGAGCTAGAGCGCCTGCGCAGATAACACAAGGAACAACTGGCTTTATATGGTCTTAACTTAAGCAAGCAGTGGTTGGAAGAGGCTATCAGGAATATGGGCTTTGCTCTAACCGAAGCTATTGCATCGTTTGCCCCAATGATGGCGTCTCTGATCCCATTTGTATTCCGATCGCACAAAGAAAGGAGGTTTCAATTTCATTCTTAATAGGCCTCTCTTTCTAATAAGGAAGTGGAGGCAGGCCCAGCTTCAAAGCTTATTACGTCAAAGGCGCGCGCATACGTTTTTCAGCTGGGTACGATCTAAAACGATTCCACATTCAAGAAAGAACCGGACCTTCAACCGTCTACTCAAATCTAATGAACCGGTAGACGGTTCATGACCGGACTATGGTCAACGACACTACTGACTATACCGTGTCTCTCAGTAAGGAGGGTCCTCTCTTCGAAGAGCGGTGACCACGGGGGTTTTCCTCGATCAATCCCATGCCTTTACTCGATCAATCTCGAGGCTAAACAAAAAAGTCTCACACAACGAGCGTGATGTGAGCAGCAGCATTTTGACCGACTGATGAATATGAAGGAGTTTCAAGGTATTCCTACCTTTTCGATTATTCCCCGTTCCTATCCTCTTTCTTTTTTAGAACGAGTCGCATTGGAAATGGGCATTCTTTTGATTTTCAAAGATGTGGGAGCGCCGTATAACGTTTCAGAAGAAGAACTGGATGAGATGAGAGCTTCTATGCTGGAGGCCAGTTACGTCTTGTCGCCGTTGAGGCTCGTGGTGTTGCCGAAGGGTTTTGAGAAAACAAAATTCTTGATCGTCTTGGTTACGAAAGACCCGGACAAGCCGACTCCTATTAATGCCGTTCTACGTTTCGAGGATAAGGATTTGATCGTAGCAGCTGCAATTGCACGTGTTCTAAATACTACGTTGGACTCCGCCTTTTCTGAGAATGATTATGGCTTTAGGAAAGATCGCACGAAAGCCACCTCCTTTATACAAAAGGTGCGGAATTTTGGTCCTGTCGAGGTACTCATACACGTCAACTTGAATCCAAGTTTTCATACAGTCAATCGTGACCGTCTTCTGTCTAAGTTGCGTTTTTTTACAGGTGACCCCGACATTCTGAATCTCGTTCAGTCTTTTCTCCATCTTCCCATTTTAGATCAAAATGGAAATGACTGGTCTAGGGAATCGGGCATACCGCCGGTGGGCTTTCTGCCATTTGTTCTTTTGAATTTCTTCCTGGATGACTTCGATAGGCAAATATCGAGTCGTCTGCCCTCTTCTTGCTGGTACGGTAGATTTTTATCTGATTGTATCATAGCTCCTCCGAAGGGAAGCACAATTGATGATATCAAGCAAATGATATTCATACTAGAGGGTCTTTTACAAAACCTTAGCCTCGAGGCTAAGCTGATCTTTTTGGTTCCAGGCGGTACACCCATCCCCATTAGATGTATGGAGATGCTTTTATCTGTGGATGAGGAAGGTAGAATACATTCTGTTGAGAGGAGTCCGTAAGATGAAGATGAAGATTTCAATATGATAATAATATTCCAAATGATTCTATGCTGATCTGAGATGTTGATTTTGATTTTCTGTTTTTGATGATACTGGTTAATAGATAGTCACTTTTCATTGAAATATACTTGGAATTTGGTGTTAAAGTGAGAACTGCGAGAAACCAACCAACCTATGGTGTACCGGTTGCCAATAGCAGCGCCGGGCAGCTAAGTTGGTATGGATTTCCTGCGGCGCAGCAGGAAATCCTTCTCTATATGATATGACGTTCTCGTACAAACAAGGTTTCTTCTTTTTTTTGATTGAACACCTCGATAGGTGAGCGGTGGCACCGCGTAGTGCACAAAGCCTTCTCATACTAAATTATTGCCATTCTTATAATAATAAAGAAGCAAGACCATAGATTTGATTATTTTCCTTGCACCGGCTCTGACTGGTTAATCAGAGACCGATGCTATTGCCCAGCACAGGTACCCCCTTACTTAGTAGATATAGTTATTAGGTCCGGTATAATTGATGCTGGGAAAAGGCGCTCAGGTGCGCTTACAGTCTTATGTTAGTTCAGCTGCATATCTGCAGAGGAACGGCATGCAAGGCTTCATTCTATTATAACCTTGGGAGCCGCACGTGCATCAACCGCAGCCTCTTCGGTCGTTACTATCCCACCTAACCACTGGTGAGATTTTCACCACAGGCGCGTTGTCACAACTGTGATATTATGATGCACTCCCAATGCCTCCAAAGGCAGAGGTGCCCGTTTACTTCGAATTAAATCATAACACCGGAACATACGACCATATTTAAAAGATTTTGATAATGGGTCTTTACGGTCCGGTCGAAATACAACGGCGGGAGGATCCAAAAGATCACGAGCCGTGATAGAGTCATCATAACTAGCTCGAATATGCCATTGAGAATACGATAGACATGATTGAAGCCAATACTTAAGCATTAATGCCTCAGCTAGCATAGTCACGTCATCACCATACTGATTCAAAAGGCTATTAGCTACTTGTTCTAAATAAGCCCAATCCTCAGCACAGGACTCCCAAAGCATAAACCTTACCATTCCCATTTGGTACGGGCTAACAGATTTATATTCTGGAAAGCCAAGCCAAATTTCGAACGGTAAAGGAATAATCCCCCCGGGGGAGTATGCTACAAGAATGTGGCGGAACCAATGTCGGTTATAGTTAGGGTTAATGTGTTCCGGGAGAGAAGAATATCTTCTGTATCCCGCACCTCTCATACGAAGAGAAGTACGAACACAAGTAACACCCGCGCTCTGACACACAGCGTTCCAAGCCACACTATGGGAAACTGCCTTTAACATTCTACCTTTAATAGGCGACAGATCCCGATCCTGAATTCGGAATTTCTTCGCGAACTCAAGACCTCCTATATCAGAAGTCAGAGATTTCGGAAGCGAAATATCTACTCCTAACAAGGACATAGACTCCTTATAAGCCTCTGCCACACGGGGATCCCCGATGACAATATCGTCACCGAGGAGAGCATAGTCAAGAAAGACTCTACCAGGATAGACTTTATCTGCAGAATACCATACGATAAAGTGATGGCATAATGCAAACAATGCCCAAGAAGACAAGTAACCAAGAGGTTGACCTGTTGCGAATTTTACAAGACGGTTGCAACGAGCTTTTCGGCTCGTCGGGGCCTGGAATGCATTTACTCCAAGACCCGAAACAACCCATGCAAAAGCCGTAACGCTATTAAACAAGGTCTCAATCAACTTCCATTGTATCTGTAACTGACTTCTATCCGTTGCAGATGACAAGTCAAAACTCAATAGAGAACGCAATTTTGACAACCTATCAAGTGGCTTAGTCTGATTGTAAGTTCCATCTGTTGGAATCCTACGTAAAACAGACATACACCAATCATGAGCAGGCCGCAAAAGAGCTTGTTTAAGAGCTGACGGAATCGCAAAGACCTTGAAATTGAAAATGCTTTTCCAGCGCCCTCTTCCTTGAAGGCAAGCCTTCCGGGTGCATACTTCGTCAGTATCTCCTCATCAGTGAGTCTGTCATGTGCCCGAACCTTCTCAAAGCAAGACTTCATTGAGAAGACTAACAATTCGGACAGAATGGCAGCAGAACGACAAAATTTAGAACCTAGATCTTGTACAGTAGAGTACATAGACCATGGAAAGTTCACATCGTCAGGGTCATCCCTCCCTTTCTGAGGGAGGACCACCCGATCTGGTGCGAAGAAACAGAACAGTGGGGTAATATACCCCACTGCCCAATCTAGAAAACCTGGTTGGAACGGCCAAAGGTTCCCGGCAGCTCTTTGGGTTTTATCCCAAGTTGGTGCCTGCAGTGTCATCCGATCCCACATAGCGACTGAGAATATATCCCAGATCATTCTGTGGAAAGGGGTGTTCCCCTTGGGAGTAGAAATGAATCTGTTCCCTTGGGTACTAACCGATGATGACGACCACTGAGGGAGCCAGCGGAGACCACATTCCATGGGAATATCAAACACCCACGGAATGTACCGTTCAGCCAGATCCATGCATACTTCCCAAAATGAATGACAAATTTCATTCAATTGGGTAGTGGGACCCTTAACAATGGTCTTAAACTGAAAGTGAGTTTTCTTACTTATCATAATGAACTGTAAGATTGAGAACATTGAAAGGTACATCTTGACAAGGTTGTCAGCGTACCCATCCCTCCTACGTATCATAGCTCTATGAAACGCAGGAATGCATCGTGGTAAACCACATCTGATTTAGACCATTCCGAAACCTTCTAAAAAAACAGAATAAAAAGATACCTAAGCACGAAAACAAAGACATCAACAAAAGGCAGATGGTCAATTACCTTATCCAGTTTCGGAAGAAGATGCAAGAGAGAAAATCAAGCTTTCTTAAACAAGAAGAAAGAAAAGAAAAAGATCCACATTCGTCTTCACTTCCGCGTGAGCCCCCACCCCAAACTAGTTTGAGTTCGTGATTCAGATATTCGCGATCGTAGGATTCTCAAAAGTCATCTTCGAGAGGTAGCGGGTGCCTCTCGGTAGCTGGAATCGAGAGTTTCTCTATGACGAGAGACTCCATCGATCGATGAACAGGGAGCCGAACAACCGAAGCAAGGGTAGCCAGGGCGTCGGCTAACCTGTTTTCATCTCTGGGAACGTGCTCGAACTCAATTTCTTTGAACCACTTGATCAGGTGCTCAGCTAGTGCTTGATAAGGCATGAGTCTGGGTTCCTTTTGTCATGGAGAACCAAGGACGTCGGCTAATTACTAACTTCGAATCGCCGATGATCTTGATGCAGGTTGCATCAAGTTGTTGTGCTGCTGTGAGGCCTGTGATGAGAGCCTCGTATTCTGCAACGTTGTTGGTTGCTGGAAATGCGAGCTGATATGCCTTCGGGATGAGTACTCCTTCTGGTGAGAGAAGCACGATCCCTATATCGGTTTCTCGATCGTGGAGAGCGCCATCGAAGAACAGTGTCCATGTTTTTGCTTTCTCCTCTCCTTCAGTGGCGAAGAGGTTCATCTGGAAAATTCGTACGAACTGGCTCGTACGATGGCTCTGGGAGGTTGGACAAACAATCGGCCACTGCTTGCCCCTTGATCGCCTTCTGAGTGACGTAGGTGATGTCGAACTCAGAAAGTCATAGCTGCCATCGAGCTGTTCTCCCGGTGATAGCCGGTTTCTCGAATAGATACTTGAGAGGATCCATCCGAGCTAGCAGCTTGACAGGGTGATAGAGCATATAATGGCGAAGCTTCTGAGATGCCCAAATCACAGCAAGGCAATGCTTTTATATGTGTGAATAACGGGTTTCATAGTCAAGCAAAGTCTTACTGAGATAGTAGATAGCCTTCTCCTTCTTGCCTGTATCATCATGCTGAGCGAGGACTGCCCCTAGCGCCGTTTCAGTGGTCGAAACGTAGAGGAGTAGAGGCCTTCCTGGTACTGGTGGAGATAATACTGGGGCGTTCATGAGATACATCTTCAGTTTCTTGAAAGATTCTTGGCACTTGTCGGTCCACTCGAACGTCGGCGTTCTTCTGAAGAAGCTGATTCATGGACTCACATCTCGTGCTGGCTTGAGATATGAATCGTCGAAGAGGTTGCAACTGACCGTCGAAGACTTCGTAACTCCTTAATGTTGCGAGGTGGAGGCATGTTGATGATGGCCCTGATCGTCGGCTGGATCTGCCTCGATTCCTCGCTTGCTGACGATGAATCCCAGAAGCGTCGCCTGATATGAGACTCAAAAGGCACACTTCTGAGGGTTTAGGCGAAGGTTGTATTGTAGTAGGCGCTCGCTCTGCGATCTTCTCGAGATGCTGGATATGCTGGCTTGCTGTCTTCGATTTGACGAGAATATCGTAAACATAATCTTCAAGGATGTCTCCCATGAGGTCATGGAAGATGGCTGTTATGGCTCTCTGATAGGTTGCCCCGGCGTTTTTGAGACCTTTGGGCATAACTGTCTAGCAAAACGTCCCCCATTGAGTAATGAAGGAGGTCGTCGGTCTGATCTTCTTCAGCGAGCTTGATCTGGTTTCCGCCTGAAAACCCGTCCAACAACGACAACCTCTCGTGTCCGGCTGTGGAATCGACCAGAACATCAATGATGGGAAGAGGGAAGTCGTCCTTTGGAGTTGCCTTGTTGAGGTTGCGGAAGTCGATACATACACGAACACGTCAAGCCAAAAAACGTGAGCTGATGAATAAGTCCCGCGCGTCTCACGCGCTACGGCTACATTTGACATTGCCCCTATCTTTCCGAGCGCGATAATAACCGGCTTTTTGGCCGTAGATTGCGGGTGAAGCTCCCTTGTACGGAAGCTGGAACCCCAACCACCTTAGGGACCAGGTCATCCATGCGGCCGCAAAATCATAGCCGAAGATCGCACCCACCAGTCACTCAGTGAGACCGGCAGGCATCGAATCGGTTGCCGCCTTTCAATCAAAAGAGTAGTACTCCGACCTATGACGGATGAATGACAATGGTCTCAACTGATTCAAAGTTCCGTCACTTCTAATCAGTGAAAGAATCGTCATTAACCAATCATGTATCGGACGCACCATCCCTTGAAGTAAAGGGTTAGCGAGCGCAAAGATGCGGATTTGACCCGCACCCTCTTTCTTAGAAGCCAAGCGGCCTTTGGGGATAGGAGCTTCGCCTGGCGAAACCCCATGCTTTGAGAGTTCCATTAGAAACTGCCAGCACTTTCTCCACCCGGGAGTCACTTCAGTACCTGGAACGACTGTCCAAGGATGCAAAAAAAAGGTATGATCCATACATTGAAAGTGTCAACGTTGACTCACAAGCGCCACCCTCGCCGGGTAAATCCGGAGAAGGGCAACAGCTTCTGTAGGTAACGACTCAAATAATGATTTTCATTGTGAGAGTCGTGAACCCGTAGTCGGTGTTGAAGACCAACGTCGGTATAAACCGATATAACCTAAATTCAAAGGTATCGATTTATAGCGAGGAACATACCGTTCCCTCCGTAGCTGTCTTTTATCGATCATAAGCTAAGCATACTGTGAGAACACCGAGGCTGCGTCTTGAACTATCTTGGTAATCGATGAAACTGAGAGTTTCCCTCGTTTAACCAAAAGTCTTAACTTACTGAGGGAAAACCAAGACAGATACAGGCGAACCAACCGGTCCGCATTCTCATCCCGAATTCTCATTTTCCGGAATTCAGTCGGGTGGCTAGGTAGCCCGCACCTAGTAAGAGACACTGATATAGGCCGGGGCGCTAAAACAAATCGTCGATGCCCACCATAATACGCCATCAAACAACTTGATGCCGTTTTAAGGTAAAGAGAGGCGTGTAACCACCCTCCCTTACGGCCCAGTTGTCGAATACTACAGATCAGAAGGTACGCCGCGATGCAATTCTCCTTCGTGAGATGCCCTGTGACGGCTTTCTTCCCTTTCATAAAAAGTCCAGAAAGCCGCCGGGTACTTTCCACAGTACCCCGCCGACGCTTTCGATCCGAGGCGCTCAATTAGGTCAAAGGTACAATTGAAATTCATCATTTTAGAATGATAACCCTTGTCTATTATGAGTGATCGAGACCCAGGGGAGGTTTTTGACGGATTAGACTCTTGGGCTCGAAACTCCACTTCTCCACGGCCCCTCATCCGCAGACAGACGGCCAAACAGAGAGACGCGTTGCTAGAGGAGTACCAAAGAAACTTCGTGAGTGCTAACCAAAAGAATTGAGTAGAGCTGTTGGACGTAGCAAAATTCTGCTATAACTTGCAGAAAAGCTCTGCATCCGCCCGTTTGAGCTAGCAATTGGCCAACAACCTTTGGCTCCCCACACGGTTGTAACCGGCTACACTGGTAGAAGTCCCTCTGCCTAGTTGTTTGCTAAAAACTGGCACGAACAAACTGAAATTGCAAAAGCATACTTAGAGAAGGCTGCCAAGATAATGAAAAAGTGGGCAGACAAGGATAGAAGGCCTGCCCACTTCGACTTAGTACTGGTAAAGCTTCAGCCAAACCAGTTAAGAGTCTATCGCAAGGTGCATAAAGGGCTCATACGGAAGTATGATTGGACTTTCCCCATAGTTGGACGAGTTGGACAAGCAGCATATAGAGTCCAACTTCCAGCGAGGCTAAAGCTCCATCCGGTGTTTCATGCAAGCTGCCTCAAGCCATACCATGGGGATTCAAGCGATGAAAGAAGTCACATTTCCTCAAGAGCACCTCCACCATAACCTAATTCAAAAAGGAGGCTGAATACATCATGGCTGATCGAGTAAGCAGTAGCAGAGGGGTGGCTAAGCACAAAGAATTTTTAGTCAAATGGAAGGGATTGCCCGAAAGTGAGGCTAGCTGGGAACGGGACGCAACTCTTTGGCTTAGGACTTTGGCAATTTGAGGACAAGGTCAAAGAGTATCTTCATGGAAAGTCGACGAGGACGACGACTCGGGGGAGGATTGTGACAGACTTAGCCATCTCACCTTGCTCGCTTCGCTTTCTGTTCGACGAATCGGTAGCGTAAGTCTCCTGGTTTTAAGGGAGTTATTAGCTTTCACTGCGTTTGAAGGGAGTGTGTTTCTTGAGCTCTCTCGGTTAACTCGCTGAAAGTGAGTTAGTGAGTCTCTCTCTCAATCGTAGACTACTCTCATAACATTCATTGTACGTCTAGAGTGGTTGGTCACACCCGGCTTCAAGCAAGCTGTGTTTTTGCAAAGAGTATAAAAGAAGTGCCCTATAAGCCTATAAGCCTATAAGACAGTGTTGAGGTTGAGGTTGAGTTTTATCTGTCCCTTCTGACGCTTGACGTCTCATTCAGGCTAGTATGCCTCCTCCATAGGGTGAGGGATGACTCAGACTTCCTGGTTGCACGAGAATATTTGGCTCCTCCCGGGTAAGAGGTGCTGCTTAAGTGAGTTGAGATCATTGGGCCAAGCAGGCTCCCCATTCACCATCTCCCTTCTTATAGATTCGTCGGCTTACTAGAGATGAGGATCTATTCATATAGTCAGTCCCTTTGTCAACCACACGTGTCTATCTTTTTGATCACCTCATCATTCACAACATTATCTGTCATCCGAGAAGGCTTTTTCTTTTCCTTCCATATTTATGCGGACATGAGCTATTACCCAAGGCAATAAATAGGTCTGTTCCCACTATCAAAGGATTTACTTGGACCATCACAGAGAGAGGATGGGATTTGTTGACTTTGGTGTGTGTGTGTGGTCGTTCGACATGCTTTTGGCTGCTCGACTACTAGTTGCTTGGCATGCTTTTGTCCACTTGGTTTGCATCCGTATGCTTTTGGGGCTTTTTTGTGCTTGGGGTCATGCCGGTTTCCACTAGTCTATTAGTTTAAGAAAGTAGTCAAGTGGACAATTGATTTGTCTCTCTCCCAACCGAACTACCACAACGTTTAGGGTCAAACTTATGTGAACCAATTGAGAAGAAGTATAGGAGGGGTTTAGAGGATTCAGTCACTTCTTGACTGAGTTAGAGGATGGAGTCTCGACGGAACGGCGAGGAGGAGCAGCTGATCTGCGAGGTTCTGCGGGCCTTGAGGAGATTGGTTAACTGCTCGGAATTCCAGGCCCCGTCGGTTTATAGTTGATGCGCTTTGCGTCTTAGAGAAGAACACAGAGGGAAGGAAGCGTTGCTAGGGTATCCAGGGATTCAGGTATGTCGCCCGGTTTTTCTTGTGTTGTGAAGATGCCGGAAAAATCCAGGACGCCAGTTTTGGCAGGCGGGCCTTCAATGAGGTTCTCCGGGGGCGTTCCCGTTCGAGGGGCCCGTCTGGACGGGGAAACCGGGGAGGAAACCTCCTATCTGTGAAGGAAGCGATGCTGAGAATACTCCAGGAAAGGCTCGGCTGGTTCCCAAGTGGGTTTGGTTTGGTAGTGGTAGTCGATGATTTGGGAGTTCTAGAAGAGATACATAACTTAAAGGAAAGAGCCCTGACGACGAAATTCCTCAACCCGGCCTCAAAGCTTGGAGAAGCATTTTTGACGTCTCTGCAAAGGAAAGGTATCAGTCGAGATGTGTGGCAGGGGTTTCTTCATCACCAGGTTCGCCCTGAAGGAAGACCTAGACACGGTGCTTGCACATCCAGAGCCTTTCACCCTTGGGTCCAGTGGCCTTGCATGGAAGAAATGGGAACCTGATTTCGACCCGAGGAGGGAAAATGGAATCTGTGTCCCTGGGTGAAGCTCCCGTTTCTCCCGTTCCCCTTCTGGAGGGAGGAAGCATTGGAACAAATCGGGAAAACCATAGGTAAAGCGGGTAGTCCCCAGGCGAGTGTCGTAAAGCCTCGCTCCGTGCTTATGAGCGAGTGGAGTCGCTTCGCAGCTATCCAGAAGAGCCTTACTAATAGGGGCGCCTTATCAATAGAAGGCTCCCGCGCTGCAAAGGGGGGGCGTCGGGGGGGGCCTACGCGTCGCTGCTCCCGCGCACCATTACTATACAAGGGCTTTGAAGCCAGCAAGCACTTGGGCGGAGTAAAGTCAAGCCTATTAGTCAAACGCGCGCATACATTTTGAAGCTTAAAGTGAAAGTGACTCCATAGCCCTATAATCAAGAAGGGGGTAGCGGTCACTTCGAGATATTTGCAAGTAAAGCATATGCATGTGTACCAGGTGTTAAGAGGCAAGAATTAGATGCCACTTCTGCCAAATGCATTTTCACAGGCCGAATGATCGAGGAGATAATGATCCTGTGACAAAGAATGTATTTGTTGCCAGAAGTGCACATGTTGTTGAAACATCTCCCTATGACTTTGCCTATTATGGATGTTTGATGGAATATTACTATTTCATTAAGGGGGAGGGGATGAGGCTCCTTCGAAGAAACGCCCGAGATGTCATGATTGATGATGTTTCATGATCGACGATGTTGCTGACCGGAAAACTATATATAGTCGACGCTTCGTTTGTTGTGTTGATTCCCTCATCCTTATCGCCCCCTTATCCGTCACTCTCCTATGGATGGGAACCGGAAACAGATCTCCTAGCTGATTCAATGTCCCTAGCCGGGGATAGGAACTACGAGTCGAGAAGTGGTTGGCTAGCCGGAAGGATGGGATGGATCTGAAAACGTGATACCGATCTCAGCTAGTAGATGAAAGAAATAGAAGAAGGAGAGAGACGGGAATTCGATTGGTGGGTGGCGGGCGAGTAAACCGATTAGTGGGCACGAATAATTATGCCTGGCCGAACGTTGGACTCCTCAAGACTCTTTCCTCTGTCAGGGGTCTCGGCTGACTGCGCTTTACCATCACTCGGGGGTCCAGACTGAAATGACCTGCAAGGCTTAGCCGTACATGAGAAAGAATCGATTGATCTCTATCCATTCCGCCCATTCGGATTAGATGGCGTTCACCCCCTCCGAATTTGATCTATTAGCGGTTGGCCTCCCTAGCAGTCAAAGTCTTCCTTTCCCCTGCCCCACTCCGTCGAAGCCGACCGAGAATCCGATGCTCCTATCTTTCGACCCCGGGGAATCGACTAATCAACCGGTACGGTGAAGCAGTCAAAGAGATCCCACTATTCGTCGATCGGGGGGGAGGGGCTGAGAGCCCATGATTCGATGCTGCCATCCCGCCCGCCTTTCTATCCGCTGCTGAATGAAGCCGCTGACCTACCATCCCTTTCTAGCCCTACCCGATTCGCCGGGAAGGGGGATTTGATGAGGCAACCAGATGGTTCGTCGAGTCAGGGAATGCTGTAATCCGATTGTGGTTGGACAGAAAACCCATCCCCGCCTATTACGTAAGGGCCCGAACCGTCTCCTTCGACTCTTTCTGATCCTACTGCCGTTCCAGAAGCTGATGAAAGACATACTGTATGCGCTCGACGGTCTCCGTCATCCCGAAAACTGTCCTTTGGTTCTCCCCCCCTGCCCCCCCGCGAAGAAACTGTACTTCGATCACCCGCTACCTCTCTTTCCCCTACCGCGTTAGGTGGCTCATTCGTACATGAGAGACTTATAATTCGTACGATGCCTGCTTCTATCCCTTGACTCGCCGCCTTCTCGCTATTTCATTCGATTGTGGTGGACGTTGCGCTTCCCTTGAATCGTACTACCGGTTGTCCCACCTCGGAAAAGAATATGAAAGAAATGCCGTATCTCTCTCAGATGGGAGTAAGGAACCGCCCGAAGCATGTTCGATTGGAAAGTCTATCGCCAGCTGCATCTCCCACCCCTATCTCGTAAAGGCCCAGACGCCCTATCTTCTCGATCCCACATGCCGGCCCACGGCCGCCTATCAAATGAATGGGACGATCGACTGAACAACTTCTCAATACGACTCCTTCCTCTTTATCTGGGAGTCAGAGATTAGATTCTGTATTGGCATACCAATGGTTTGGGTTATCAGGCCCCATATCTCTTTCTGCGGATTCCTTACCTGCTTTTGGAAGGGGGCGGGCGACTTTGATCTCTGCCACCATCCCCCTCTAATATGGATAGGGGAGTCCTTTGCATTAAAAGTCAGAGGCTGGGGATCATTTGAACCTATCACCTGCCGTGGAGGAACCTGACTCTAAAGGGAAAGGAATTTCTCTCATTACAGCCCCCCGTCTGAGATAGATAAGGGCAGCCGGAGAGGGAACCATTCCTTCATGCGCACTACCCGACGGAATTCTTTCTGATTCCGCAAGCCCACCTAACGCCTTCCGACATTTGAATTGAGAAAGAATGGGGTTCCGACGCATCCGAACGGACCCCTCTGACGTGTATACGAGACTGATGGGTGGGGATTTCATCGATGACTCGAATCGCCCCTATCAATATTAGAGGGGGCACGCTTCCCTTCGCTTGCCGAGAAGAGATAGCCCAAGCCGATAAGGGAATAGTCGAATGTCCACCCCTACCCTCTCCTCTCCTACTTCTCTCGAATCTCCTCTAGGATTGCCAGTACCCGATTCCCCACCACCCCCTAAAGCCGATGATGAAGGAGCAGGGAAACGTCGACCTACCTGCCTGAAAAAATGATTCTATTCCCTAGCGAGCATTCCCACCCTATCCATTCCTAGCCCGGCAAACGGATTGAGGAGGAGATCTTCAATCAGAACAGGAAGTTCTTCCTAGGAGATCAGTCTATCTATAAAGGGGTAGCCTGTCTCCCTTGCAGTGGAAAGAGCAAGAAGGATTAGAGGAAACTCATCCCTATTCCCCTACCTGTGGTCTTCAATCCCACCTGCCTAAAGACTATACCGAAGAGCAGAGCAGTAAATCCCTTCCATTCACTTTCCCTACCCTACTAAATAGTCTAGTAGGTCCCCGGCCAATCAATAAGATCTTATAACTAGTTGTCCGCAGCCCGTCGATCCGCGAGCGGGCATAATCGTCAGTTCAGTTTCCTTCCCGGGAGACAAACTACATTAACGATTGCCCCTATATAATGACGGTTGGCGACTGATCCTTCCTTTTGATCTCCTGCTGCTATCGATGTCGGGGCTGTCGAGTTGGTTTTCCATTGATCGAATTCTTCAACCGGTTGTTTTCTCCGACGGTCCCTATCTTCAATTTATGTTTGTTCGTATCCATTCCTTCCTCGCCACCAGCCGATCCCGCGGAGAATGTACGCACCCGAAAGAAAGTGGATTTGATTTCCTACTGCCCGATGACTGCCTGATTCAATTGTTTTGGGACGGCTAACTGAACACCGTACTTCTCGTATCCCTTTCCGCGAAAGGATTCTATTCCCTTACTAGCCAGTTCCATATCTCTGGATGCCTGGACCAAATGCCATACCAGATGAAATGCCAAACTCGCCGAGATAAGAGCTCCGTACTGAACTGATCGATGGATTGGCCCTTCCCCAAAGAGGATAAGCCCCTTCGGGGGGTGGAAGCTGGCATCTATTAGATTCTTTGTTGACGGAAGGCGCTTACTAGAAGGGCGGGTGGTGGGAACGTCTTAACAGCGGAACGGTCAAAGGCAAGGGATAGACTCGATCGACCGGAAGGAGTGGAGGGGCGGGGGATTGATCCATACCATACGATTAAGATAGGGCGTTTACGTGCTTGGATCGGCTGCTTCCTCTCTTTCCGGTTCTTTTTGGGATTCATCACTGAACGCGGGGAGGCAAGGGATGGCACCATTGAATCAGCGAGATGTCCCGCGGTGTGGTGGCTCGCTCAAATGAAAGGGGGCGGGTAGGGTGGGATGAGAGAGATAGAACGGCAAAGGCGCCAGGACTATGAGTGGGGGCCCTCGACAGCGATTTCAAATCATCAGCTTATTTGTTGAGGTGGGGTGATCGATCCATGGTGGGACATCCTTCAGTTTACGTCATAGGTGGGGAAGAGAGTTCATTAGCGGGTGGGATGACCATAACGAGGGAAGGTGGTGGTGGAGATCTATCCGTCTCTAGGGCTATTGGGGCCGCGAGGCGGCTTTTTCTAAAGCGGAGAGGAACAGTAAATACAAGTATGAATTTTCGGTATTCAATTCATTCATCAAACTTCTTAAGATGAACGGCGGGAGAAGGGATACCTAATTCTTCGCCATTCTCGTTGAGCAAGTTGTATGAGTTATGGCCAACCTTTTCCTAGTGGGCCTAACCAAAGTGAATAGAAAAAACTATGCTGACCTTTGTCTCCAAGACGTGCCAGAGTGGGACCGTCGTCTCCTGGATCGAAGTTCTTCTGACAAGCATGCTTGTCAAAGGATTTCTTCATTCGATTTTGATGTTGCTTCATATATCTTTCGATAAGCTTTTTTGAAGCAGTTTTCTTCCAATTCGAGTAGTTGCCAAAATATACGGGCTAGATCGATGCTTTATCATCCTGGATGCTGAGGTAAAGTGCACTCAATTCCAGAGGGACTGGAAGTCAAACTGGCCGAAAGGTTTTTTGGTATCAAACTTTTTCTCAGTGATGCGATCAGCCTGGCATCCGTCTTTCGTGCCACTGCTTCTGATAGTGAACCTGGACACTCATTTCGTTCCTCTGCTGATAATAGAATGAGAATGGAAAGTTAGAACTTTCAAGAGCGAAACATTCACTAGTATACTTATCAGTCCTGCAATTACTATAGCAATTGCAGCCATTTTATATTATTCTCTCTAACCCTCTAACTAGCCCAATGGACAAGGCGTCGTTTATAGATTCGTCGACTTGCGCCAGTCATCCCCCCGGTCGCCAATCGTCGACAATTTTCATTGTCAAGAGACTCTAGTGCATGGAATGCCCCGTTGCTGACATTGAAGAAGAATCCATGAACAGAAGACTTAACGAGGATGTACTGCCCATCACCTCCTTGGGTCGACATTTCCGAAGAATGAAATTCTTTCTGAGTTCAAAGAGTCCACGCGAATCAGTAACCTGACGTTAGCGCGGATCAACTTGATCAATCAACTCCATTTGGCTGGCCTGGCCCTCTGATTCGAATTAGTGTGGATCGGCTCTGTGATTCGCGCGAAGGCGATTCGCCTCTTACGCGTTAACACGAAGAGTCTTTCAATCGGGCGGCGGAATATCGACGACGATTCAGAGACTCGAAGACCTCAACTTAAGACAGGCTGGGCGATTCGATGACTCAAATCCCACATGCTCCTACTTGGTGAATCTGGCGACTTGGCGAGTGCGCGAATGGGAATGGGTGGGCGAGTGGCCGATAGTTCAACTCGGCGATTGGATGATCCAGACAACTTGGTGCTGCCTATCTAGTATCTAAAGGCGACTGGGAACGCGAAGCGACATCTAAAGTGACATGAAACTCGAGCATCTACTTTGCGGTACTGCAGTTGTCACTTCATCTTAAAGCAAAGGATTATGCCGGCATCCTTTGCCCAACACAACATTAGGGCCGTCCAGATTTTGAAAGATCACTACTCCCGAGATACTGCCGCTTTTTCATTAGGAAAAAGCCGTATGAAAACCTGCAAAAGAAAACGCACGGAAACGGTCAGTCACAAGCACGACCTGTAAGGTAGGGCATGCGTTACAGGAAAGTGAAGGCGACCCCATATTCTCAACATGACAAAACCGACCTGGTGGAAAATGAGATAAATACAAGAAGAATGGAAGAGGGATCGATCGGTGACTGGAGCAAAGGGCAGGACGTCGAGTGCTGCAAATGAGCGGCTAACTCCCCTCTGCTCCTAAGAGGAGAGAAGCTTCAGCCTGTAACATTGAATTTCGACACGCTTGTCACAGTAATTGTAGTATTAGACATTGTATCAGCCGGCCAGCAGTGAAACAGTGTTTGGTATTGAAACATTTTTTGCCTACATTGGTGTACGGATCTTTGCTTTCTTTTGATGTGTGATGCACGTCAAGTGCAGTAGAACAAATTACTGGACCAGCTGTAGCTTTTCCTTTTCATTGGATTTGATTTATCTTCAGTCTAGCCGTTCTTCCTGTGAGTTGAAACCGTGCATTTATTGGACATTCGGTCCCTGATTGGTTGTGCTCTACGAAAGTGCGAAGGGCGTGTTTCACCCCTAGGTCTAATCTGAATAGTGGGCAGACATCGTCGTCTGGATGCGACGTGGGCAGACTGCTATGGAACCGTAGGCTAGAAGAATCGAATCAGGTAGATTGCTAACGCCTGTTTCATTAACCGAAGTGAGCCTGCTTGAATGTCCAAGCAGTGGTTTAGTTGTTTGCCGTCCCTGCGCGACCTCGTCCGACGCTTCCCATAGGGAAGCAGACCGGACTGTAGCATGAGGAAGGGGGATCAGCCAGAAGGGGCGCTTATACCTCGGGCCGATGTACCAGGTCTCTGCTTAAAAAGGCGGGCCTTTTCTTTTCTTTCTTCTTCCATTCGTCGAAGAAAAAGCTGTGCTCTTTCGGGAAGCTGGCCTTTTCGGACTTGATTGAATACTGTTGAAGATCAATAACTTTTATACTAAAGTCTTTCATTCATCCATTCAGTAACGCCTCAAAAAAAAGAAAGAAGAAACCCTGCTCATCTTGAGCCCTTAATTATAGATAGGGGGGCGTGGACGTAGGAATAAATAGGCATGCATGCGGCACTATACTTGAATTATGCCCCGCCCGTCACTATCGAGCGAAGCTCCTGCTCGAAGCGGTTTACCCCCTTCCTATATTGGAGAGGTCGACTCCCTTGCGTCACCATTGAATGAAAAGACCTGGCATTTCCACCTCTCCCCGCATACGGCTCTTTTCTGTTATCTTCGTCACGACCTGACGCCTAAATCTGTCTATAATTATCGCCGGCTCGGGGTTTAGTCGCTCGCCTCGTGCCTCGCCTTCCCCTTACCGTAAACAGGGGAAGGCTCGTCTACTCTCTCGGCTCGCTTGCTTCCTAATAACTTACATCAATAGATAGGAATTCTTCAATCTTTCTAATCAAAGAAAAGAATGAGGCGTCACGTAATTTATACAGAACCTCCGACGCTCCTCCTTATCATCAAAGGATATATAGAAAGGAGAATGTTTTTGTTAATTGGGGAACACGACCTGGTGCTGTCCTCACCTCTGTCGGTCAGTAGCTGTTATCTTCCATTCGTCGGTGATCGGCGGATCGGATTTCTCTGTCTACTCCTCGCCCTCTTGTTCCAATGGAATGACTATATGTAACAAAGACTATGATCCTTTCTATATGACGTTCTTTGGGGCATATTCCGTAGAAACAAGATGACTCGGCCTTAGACTTTCCCGGTCGTTCTTTTGTGGAGTCGACGTTTGAGCTCTTTCGGTAGAAGAAGACTCGTCTCCTCCAGCCAGGTCTTGCTTCCTTCCTTTGTTACTACTAAGGTTTATAGGCGAAAGCCTCCTACCTACGGTAGCTGACGCAGCAAGACCAGAGGAATCGGATACGGATCTTTTTCAGTCTCTTTCGCTTGGGCAAAGCAAAGAGGCAGGACTTTCGGAAGAAGGACCGGGAGTTGGACCGCTGAAGCTTCGGGAGAAGGGGAAGGGACCCGGGCGGGCGAACGTCGACGACCAGGACAATTGATCAGATCTGACCATGGCCGGGAAGAAACATGAACAATCTGATCGGCCGGGCACGAACAGGGCATAGGACCCTTTCCTTCCTTTCTTCGATAGGGAACCGATGACGGCCGGTGACATGACAGGTCTATTTCGTTCATCGGGGGGCTCCTGGTGGGGTTCATCGTAGGAATCTTTCTGGTTCCCGCTCCCTCCTTCCTGGCCCTCTTGCGTCACTATGAGTTCGCTTCCTACGAGCCCATGCGCGATCGTGCAAAGCGGTTAGGTTCGGTATTACGAATCCAGATACTATGGGATTGGACATCTGGCGATACACAACCTCCCTCCCGGTGGGACAACCGGTAGTACGATTCAAGGGAATTGGACACTCCCGGAACGCATATACCAAAAACTAGAGTCGCGAGGGAACCTAACCGCGGTAGAGGCTCCCCTCTCCCTTCTTTAGTAGCAATGTTCACTACTGCCGCTGTTGCAGAGCACCCGCCCGTAGGTGTTTAGTAGACATCGGTACGATTGTAGGATGTTAGAACTAATAAGGCAATGATAGGGAGTCTAGTAAAATTCACAACCATATCGCTCGCAGGTCTTTTCGACCGTATCATCGACCACGATCTAATCCCGCCCGCATTCGGGATCGGGCGGAGGTCGGTCAATAGCATAGCTATTATTGACCCGACCGCCGACAGGCCTACTTTCTTCAAGATACGAAACGAGCAGCCGGAAACGGCTGTCCCTATTGTATTTTAGATGGAATCATCAACAGGGCTAAGAATCTGACCACAGTCAGTGGTACCCACGTTCTTCCGTGCTCGTAGGTTGACTCCCCTATGCATCCCGACTAAGGTCTCACAAACGTGCATTTCCCTTATGCATCCAGCCGCTTCACTAATGTGAATAGGTTATACAGAAGGGTGGGTTGGTTATATACTCTTATGCGCGTTCCTTCTTCGAACCTTTTGGTATGTATTGCCCCCTAACTATAGATCAGATCCACCGGACGAGAAACTCCATTCCGCACTGCTGCTGAGTCGTCGGACTTATCCACCAAGGGATTCGTGGAATTTCAGTTTGTGGATTGCGTTGGGGGAAATCTACCAAAGCTAGGCAGATAGATAGACTCCTTTCCCGCTGCTAAGGGAGAGCAAGAAACAAAATCAAATGATTGTTTTTTAACCAGCGCCCCCTTTTGGGTATGCGGGTACTAAGAGTCCTCTCACTACCAACCAGCAGACATCATCTGGCTGGGTCTTGCCGGTATCAACAACGAGAAAAAAAAAAAAAATGGAAACAGCAACTAACTATGGCTCTTGGCCCAGACAACGTCCTAGGCGTAGGGGAGATCGGAGCAACAGGGAACGCCTAGACGACGACGCCCGTCCTGGGCTGCAGTAAGTAGATCGAGAGGTCGTTCCGCCCCTTGTCCCCGAAGATGGGTAATATGTTCTCATACAATGTTGCTCCAATCTGACCTAGCTGGCGAGCGATCCCAGTCCGCGGCAGAGAACAAGACAGCAAGCGAGCGTACCTTTGTTCGCTTCTTCTCCACCAAGCACGGAAGTTTAAGGATAACTGTAGGTCGGTGGCTACCTAAGGAAACTCCGATTCGATCCGCCCCCCGGCTGGGAGGCATCTACCTCATCCCGATCACAAGGAGAGGTTCACCATGATGGGGGGGTAAGGTACTTCTTTTTTGTTTTTTTCCGTTCCGGAAAGAATGAAATGCATAGGGGACCATCCTTTTTTTTGCGGCATGCTCCTCAGATTTACGGATTCGCAGGGGGCTGTTCGCCCTACTTAGTTGACTGACAATGACAAAGGCTTGCGAAACTAAGTAGCGCCTTTTGAATTGAATCTTAAGTAGTCTATCAGTGGTGCGAAGCGGCTTTGCCCCTTTTCAGTAGGGGAGCGAAAGGTTATACCTTAGAAAGTCAGCGAACAGCGGTTCTTCTATGTAGGGTGTTCCCCCTTGACTCTCCTAACGTCGAGCTGACGTGACTTCGTAACCTTTGCGTAGCGTAGTAGAATGAAGGCTACGCACCGACGCTCTCTTATCTATTAGCCTGACGCGTCTTCGCTAACTCGCTCGCCTACTATACTATACTATACTATACTATACTATAGTATATACGGGTAGGCTAGGCTAACTCAGCCGCTGACTTCTACTAATCTAATGTAGGGGGCTTTCGTCGCCTTTTCCTTTTTGAATAACCCATTCTCATTATCTTTCATAAGTAAAGTAGGCGAACCAGCAAGCAGCTTCTTCAGAAGGCGCGGGAGCCTCGGGGGGGTCTGGGGGGGACGGCGGGAGCCGTCACGTGATAGGGCGCTTGCGCTTACGTTTTTCAGCTGGTCCGTCAGTAGCGTTGACAAAGAAGAACAGCCGGTTAAAAGACAGCTATATATCTATATAGGCCAGCTTGACAAGCTACCTTTCCTCTTGATCTGAGGTGCGAAGAGAAACATCTCTTTTTTATGACTTCCACTTCTCGATCCCGGCCCGGAAAAGTGACCGACCAGGGCCCTATTGATGAATGAAAGAAAGGGTTTATGAGCCCTAGCCCTGTAAGCCCACACCTGTGTAGAGTAGATCGTTCAACACCTGCGGCACAAACCCATTTTTGACCCATTGGTCCTAGTATCATAGGCGACCGAACGGCCGCCCCCCTAATTACTAGACCGACCTGCTGTAATAATTCCATAAACACCTAGCGAAGATATGGCAAACAAATAAAGTAGCCCTATGTTCGGATCTGACAATACCATACCATAATCAAAAGGTACAACGGCCCGAGCGACCAGACTTAACATAAATGTAGCCACTGGAGCCATTCTAAAAAGGGAGAAATTAGCACTACTTGGTGAAATAGGTTCTTTTAGAATCAATTTCGAACCATCTGCTAGAGGTTGTAACAATCCGAACGATCCCACTACATCAGGACCCTTTCGACGTTGCACAAAAGCCATTACTTTACGTTCAGCTAGCACTAAAAAGGCTACTCCTAGTAGAAGTGGTAGAATTATTCCAAGTATTTCAGCTGGAACAGCAATGTACGTTTTCGATTTTCTATTCACTCATGATCGGGCCTGACCTGGTCGACCCGATCATGATATTTCACTCATGATCTGGCCTGACCTGGTCGACCCAATCATGATATTGAAGGATGGGACCTTTTCTCGAAAAACTCCGGATCCCGAGAAGAGATCTTTTGAAGATGGTGCATAATCGAATCCTGTTACGTTACTTCGAATGGAATCTTAGCCCGCCTCACTTGACTGAGCATAAGCGAAGTCAAGGGAAGTCATTCTAACTAGTGGCTGAGAGTAAGCAAGCTACCTTCATTCAACAGATTTGTGGTTGAGTCAATAACATGCTCTGGGTCGGGAATCTTTGCTCTTCTCTTTTGCATTTCCGCTGCCTGCGTTCTTCTTCGTGTCCGTCCGTATCGCAAAGCTGGTCGACGCCAGCTGTAATGGTTGAAAATAGGGGGCCAACCGACGACCCCCTAATAGACGCTTTGTTCGATAAAGCAAACGATTCGTTCCGACAACTTCGGACCAGATTAACCCCTATGAATTCGCCGATCTTACAAGATCGATCGGGCGGGCTGGTTGGGAAGGGGTGATTAGCGGAGAAAGGAATCGCTGAGAGATAGATTCTACTGTTTGGTCAGGACGAATGAGTGGCTGTGAAGCATGCTCCGGAGGAGGTCAAATTGACCCTTCCCCGAGTCAGTCCAGTCAGAAAGGGGAGGGCCCGCAGTCTAGACTGCATCTCGGGAGTTTGAACACCATCCCATTTCAACCAAAAATACAACCCACCCGGTTGTCAAAGGTATCTAACCTTCCTTCCTTATGAGTGGAAATCCAATCCCGTTTTGTCTTTTTTGCATCAAAACCAGCCAGCCGGAAATCGAATTGAAACCCGGTGCATTTTTTCCGACCATTTTTGAAAAGCGCATAGTTTCTCCTCAAATAAAAAAATGACCCGGGGAACGCATGAGATATATACCTAAACCAGTAGGTCCTTGAGCGGATCCCACGTTAGCCCCAAGACGTTGGTCTCTAACTAGAAAAGTCAATGCGTCGAGCTTGAGAAGCTTCTGGGCCAGTGGGCCCGTCAAACTCACTGGGATAAGCGGTATTATTGAACCAGACGAAACAACAAGCGATGAAACCAAAGACAGATAAAGCCTTTGAACTATAAGACAAGTGACGCTTCTCCAGACCATACAAATGCGCGGGGAGCCCATGCAAACAGACGGGTTTGGTTAAGATATGCCAGGTTCCACCAAGTATACAAATGGAACCTAACCATAGATGTCCTCCAATTATATCTTATAACAATTATATCTTATAAATCGTCCACACTAACAATCCATCCTTCTCCCCCAAGGGAAAGGGGGATTTTAGTGAATAACCAAATATAACACGTCGGGCTGACGGGTCGACGTTGGTCATTTTTCTGACATCTCCCCCCACGGGAGCCCAGGTATCATATACGCCTCCAAAATCCAGAGCCTTGAGCACTAGGAGAAAAGCACCTATACCTAACAAGATTAAGTGAATACAAAAAATGTTGGTCATTTTCTTTCTATCTTTCCATACATAACCG